ATAACAGGTACAAATATTAAATCGAGGTACCCATTCTATGATAACTCTCAACAGTCTCCCCTCCATTTTTGTGCCTTTAGTGGGCTTAGTATTTCCGGCAATTGCAATGGCTTCTTTATCTCTTTATGTTCAAAAAAACAAGATTTTTTAGATACAACAAGGACAAATCTTATATATATATATTTTTTTTCAAGACTTACTTGGATCATAACACGGATATCTATTTAGTAAAATATGGTATAATATGCGGCTTCCTTCGGGCATAAGCTCTTATGTATGTGTAAACATGATAAATGAATTATAACTATTTTCAAATAGATCGGAGAATTTCTGAAATGTAAAGTCAATATATCTATATGTATTAGGAAATCATATGAAAGGGATGTTATTATTTTAGTTTGGATCTAAGAAATTCGATGAATTATCCCTAAAGGTTCACATCATAATAGTGCTGGTTGATGAGAGTTACTTCGGAAACAAAAAAAAGTAAAAAAAAAATTATTTTTGTTATTCTCCCAATTCCAATAAAATGCAACTAGGTCTAGTTAGAGTATGAGTTGGCGATCAGAACGTATATGGGTAGAACTTATAGCGGGGTCTCGAAAAACAAGTAATTTCTGTTGGGCCTTTATTCTTTTTTTAGGTTCATTAGGGTTTTTATTGGTTGGAACGTCCAGTTATTTTGGTAGGAATTTTATATCTTTATTTCCTTCTCAGCAAATAATTTTTTTTCCACAAGGTATCGTGATGTCTTTCTATGGGATCGCAGGTCTTTTTATTAGCTCCTATTTGTGGTGCACAATTTCGTGGAATGTAGGTAGTGGTTATGATCGATTCGATATAAAAGAGGGCATAGTGTGTATTTTTCGTTGGGGATTTCCTGGAAAAAATCGTCGCATATTCCTCCGATTCCTTATGAAAGACATTCAGTCCATCAGAATAGAAATTAAAGAGGGTATTTATGCTCGTCGTGTCCTTTATATGGAAATAAAAGGACAAGGAGCCATTCCCTTGACTCGTACTGATGAGAATTTTACTCCACGAGAGATTGAGCAAAAAGCTGCTGAATTGGCCTATTTCTTGCGTGTACCAATTGAAGTATTTTGAAAAAAGGAACTGAAGAATGAATACTTTGCAAGAGATAAAAAACTCAAGAATCATCTTTTTTTCTATAGCATAACTTAACTGAAGTTTCTTCAGAACGCTTACTCGAGCCAAAGCAAACGTATATGAAACAATTCTAAAACGAAATTGTTTATGTCCACAATTTTTTTTATGCGTATGTAAATCCACTTAACTCAATTCAGTAACAAATCTAAATGATAGATTCATCATATATCAAAACAAAACATTTCATCATAAAGTAAAGAATTTTTTTCTAAATATTTGATATTTTGATAGAACGGGAGTTCTTTCGTCTCGAAATCCGACTACTATTAATTTGAAGAGGGCTCTTTCTTATTCTATATTCTTTCTAAATTCAAGGACTAACCGCTGTACTGAATCACAAAAAAATCCGGAAATACATCGATGACTTGTAATAGAACTTATGCTTGATAGAAATATTAGTATCATATAGAGTCGACGAATGAGGTGCGTTCATTAAAAATTTTAAAATTCACAGACGAAAAAATGGCAAAAAAGAAAGTATTAATTTCCCTTCTATATCTTGCATCTATAGTATTTTTGCCTTGGTGGATCTCTCTCTCATTTAATAAAAGTCTGGAATCTTGGTTTACTAATTGGTGGAATACTAGGCAATCCGAAATTTTTTTGAATGATATTCAAGAAAAGAGTATTCTAAAAGAATTCATAGACTTAGAGGAACTCTTACGTTTGGACGAAATGATAAAGGAATACCCGGAAACACATTTACAAAAGCCTCGCATCGAAATCTACAAAGAAACGATCCAATTGATCAAGATGCACAACGAGGATCGCATCCATACAATTTTACACTTCTCGACAAATATAATCTGTTTCGGTATTCTAAGTGGTTATTCTATTCTAGGTAATGAAGAACTTGTTATTCTTAACTCTTGGTTTCAAGAATTCCTATACAACTTAAGCGACACAATAAAAGCTTTTTCTATTCTTTTATTAACTGATTTATGTATAGGATTCCATTCGCCCCACGGTTGGGAATTAATGATTGGCTCTGTCTACAAAGATTTTGGATTTGCTCATAATGATCAAATTATATCCGGTCTTGTTTCTACTTTTCCAGTCATTTTAGATACAATTTTTAAATATTGGATCTTTCGTTATTTAAATCGTGTATCTCCTTCACTTGTAGTGATTTATCATTCAATGAATGACTGAAAAGTGATCGAACGATCCAATTATAATATTTGTTACTTTGTACATAAGCAAAACATTCAAAATTGTACTTACTACCCATCCAAGGAATTCCTCCAATATTCCAGTAAAATTATTTATATTTAATATTTAAGTAAATAGCAAAATTATAGATAGGGAACTATACTAGCGACCTACCTAA